TTGAAATTTTAAATTTCGAATTGTATCTCCACGAAATGAATGTTGAAATTGAGAAAATAACCTAATCGCTAATACCTTTGGGAAGTGATTCAGAAATTAAACTTTAATGAATCCTTTTTTGTTCTTTCACTTGAGGTATCAACTAATGTGGGAGGTGTAATATTATAAACCCAGCCTTTCTCTTTTTTCACAAATACGAGAGTTCCATATATAATATTCGGATATCCGAAAAGATTACCATATATAGCACAAAATTTCTCCACCGATTCCTTCTAGTCGAGCTTCTCTGTCTGTCATTATACCCCGAGAAGTAGAAAGAATTACAATTCCCATCCCGCCTAAAATTCTTGGGATTCGTTGATAGTTAGAATATATTCGTAGACCGGGTCGACTGATCCCTTTTAAATTTAAAACAGTTTTATCTGGTCCTTTCCTATTCCTTTTCTTTCTATGCCGTAGGGTTAAAACCAAAAAAAAATTGTTGCTTTCCTGATGTTTCCTCATGTTTTCAATAAAACCTTCTCGTAAAAGGATTTTAAGAATGTTTTCAGTGATGTTAGTATATGGTATTCGAACTGTTCTTTTTTTATTCATGTCAGCATTTCGTATAGAAGTTAGTATGTTATCAATAGTGTCTTTACTCATAAGAAACTAAGATTTTTGTTGTCCCCAAATTTTGATATAATCAACATGGTCTTTTTTTTTTCTGAATTATTAAATATTTATGAAATAGTAAAGGCATATACGTGAGACACAAACAATTTCCTAATTAATCTTAATCAATTTTATTCAAATACTATAAGCTCTATATATGGTTTGATCTTATAATACTTCAGGTGCTAACGAAACTATTTTAGTGAAATTTAATTGTCTTAATTCCCGGGCGATTGCGCCAAAAATTCGAGTTCCTTTTGGATTTCCTTCTTGATCAATAACAACCGCAGCATTGTCATCATATCGTATTATCATACCGTTGTCGCGTTTGAGTTCTTTACAAGTACGTACAATTACGGCTCTGATCACTTCTGATCTTTCTAACGGTGTATTTGGTATTGCTTCCTTTATTACAGCAACAACAACGTCACCAATCTTAGCATATCGTCGATTACTAGCTCCTATGATTCGAATACACATCAATTTTCTGGCTCCGCTGTTATCCGCTACATTCAAATGGGTTTGAGGTTGAATCATATCGTTTTTTATCTGTTTTTTCAATGCAAAGGCAAAGGGATAAGTAAAAAAAAAAAAGAAATATTGTTTATTCAAAACAAAAAAAGAAACCTGCAATTGTTAATTGTTTTTTTTTTTTCATCCGAAAAACCTCTTTTCTTTCTTTTGGTTCTACATTCTTATCCTGAAATAATAAATTGAGTTCGTATAGGCATTTTGGATGCCGCTATTGCAATAGCTTTTCTGGCTATATTTTCTGGTACTCCGCTCATTTCATAAAGTATTCTACCTGGTTTAACGACAGCTACCCAATATTCGGGAGATCCTTTTCCTGAACCCATACGTGTTTCTGTAGGTCTTACTGTAATTGGTTTGTCTGGAAATATACGTACCCATATTTTTCCGCCGCGGCGTGCGTTTCGTGTCATTGCTCGTCGCCCTGCTTCTATTTGTCTAGATGTGATCCAAGCAGGTTCAAGCGCTTGAAGAGCATATCTACCGAAGCAAATACGATTACCTCGATAAGATATTCCTTTCATTCTTCCTCTATGGTGTTTACGGAATCGGGTTCTTTTGGGGTTATAGTTGATGGTTCTTTATTACTTCCATCTCTACTACAGAACTGGACATGAGATTTTCTTCTCATCCAGCTCCTCGCGAACGAAATGATTAACGATTATAAAATAATATACATGTATTGAATGAATAATATATTGAAACAATATATTTAATCATGAGAGTCTTTGATAATCTATTAGAAATTGATATATCTTTTTTGAGATATAACTAAATATGCATTCGATTTATATTTCTAAAATATAAAAGATTTTGTTTTATTATAAGGTTATAACAAATCTTTAGTTTGTTTTGCCTTTTATTATCATATTGGATCGACTACAATTTTGAAATCCAAAAAATAAAAATTTTCGCGGGCGAATATTTACTCTAATTTAATATTCAGTTTATCGGATTAGTTCATGGCATGACTTTTCAGAATACATGAATTCGTCCCTAGTTCATTCCGCCATCCTACCCAATGAACCATTAGGATTCATTTTCAATAGAATCTTATGCAATCACGGGTTCTGTCGTTCCCATCACTTCGCGATTAATGTTTAGGTCTGGATTCTACAACGGAGCCCCTAATGAAATTTGTTATTGAGTCAATACTCTCAGTCTTTATTGACTCAGGGCTCTTGATTTTTTGTTCTATAAGAACGATTTTGTTTAATTAGGGATCAATTAGTATTAATGCTTTATTACATTTCCCTTTATGAGATGAATCATCCACCTTACCTTACATATTGGAATTCTATATCATAGATTTTTT